TATTTTTAAATCCAGCACAAGTAAGGAAAAAACATAAAACAAAAAAGATTTTCTTATTCTTCACGTCCTGGATTACGTCCTGGATCGTTAGATAGGAATCCGAAAATGAAAAGAGAAACAAAGAAAATCACTATCGTGTAAACAAATAGTTTTAGGGTAAGCATTACAAAATCTCCAAGATTATTAAAAAAAAAAACGACAGAGAAAGAGAATAGATTCTCTTCTATTTCACATTATGTTTCCTTTGATACTAAATTTAGAATAAATACAGTGATTTCAAGGAAAGAAAAAAATTAGGAAATTGATTTGTAGTAAGAGTCCAACCTTTATATAATCATTACCAATAATTACTATTACAAAAAATTTCAATATTGGAATCAAGTATTCACACTGTAAGACTTATCTGATCTTATAAACTTTTAAAATGTTGGAATTTTTGTTTTCGAATAAATTCTGAATTTTTTTAGGACATTATTCAAGATCTTATCGAAAACTTACAGCAGCTTGCCAAACAAAAGCTAAGAGAAAAAAGAATAGGGGTATTACTGGCATAATATCTACAATTGGATTCAAAAAAGCATAAGCTTCAGGTAATTTCGCCAAGAAAAAACTACTTGAATAAAGGGCAGAGTGAATACAAATACAGACCAAGCTAAAGATATTAAGCATAACAAAAATGTTGTTCTTTAAAAAAAATGAATTGTATTTTTGCTTTTTTTTTTTTTATTGTATTTTATTATTTAATATTTTTAATTATATTATTAGATATATGATATATATTATATTATTTAATATAATTTAAATTGATTATACAAGTATATTAAGAATTCAATATTAAATAAGAATTCAATATTCAAAATTATATTCTAAATATTAAATATATATAAATATATAGATTAATATTTATATTATATTCTATATCTTTTATATTTTTCTATTCTATCTATATATCTATATAATAATAAAATAGAAAATAATTTTCAAAATGGATAATATAAAAATTGAAATAGAAATAATTCAAAGATAGATATTCAATTCATATTTCTTATAAATAAATTTATGAATATTCATAAATTTATAATTCTAAATTATTAATTTCTAAATGAGTAATAAAACTTAAATAAAATGAATCAAATAAGATCAGATTACTCTATAGAATTAAGTTTAGACTTGGAATTGACGAACAGCCAATAATAGTATTTATTAGTGTCGAATCGAAAATGGGGCGTGGCCAAGCGGTAAGGCAACGGGTTTTGGTCCCGTTATTCGGAGGTTCGAATCCTTCCGTCCCAGATCATAAAATTGTCTCCACAATTTTTTTTTGAAAAAAAAAAAGAATAAGAAAAAAGCAAACCATCCATAGTCTAATTGATTCGCTAATTTTATTGGTTTTTTTGACATCATATCATAATTTTATACCTAAACAAAATTTTGAATTTGATCCAGCCGTACGACAAGAAAACTTCTTAATACGTTTCTAAGAGGTATATTGTTCATCGATATCTATCCTAATGATCTGTTGTTTATCGAATCTGATGCTGATGTTTGATCTCGAAGAGAGGGAAGATATCTTCGGAAAGTGGGTTTTTAGAATCCAAGAAAGAATCAAACCTATTAAAATATTCACATTATTATAATTCTAAATTTCCTTGAACAAGGCGCTCAACCTACAGGAACTTTTATGGAACTTTGCCCTAATCCACAAACCAAATTCAATTAAAAATGAAGAGATTCTTAATAATAATAACTTCTATCATAGATTTATAGAACTCTTTTCTCTTTTATCCTCTTGTTTTATTCATACCTAATCCTAATTTTTTATTTCTTGTTCTTTTCATAGAATGCTGTTTTCTATAACCACAAAAATAGATTTTTTTGATCTTACAAATGAAAATAAAATACAAATAATAGATAGAATAGATAGAAGTTATAATAGATGAAAAAATAAATTGATAATCACTCAATGAAATTTCATTGAATGACTATTCATCTATTATATTCTATTTCTTTTTCTTTCTATTTTCATCTAAATAGAGGAAAAAAACTCTATTTTAAACGTATTATGGATAAAAACATTCAAAGTTGGCATAATAGTGATAATTCTAGTTCCAGCAATTTTGATTATTTAGTGGATCGCAGGAACATACGGAATTTACTATCTGATAAAACTTTTTTAGTTAGGGATAGTAAGAGTAAGAGTTATTCCATATATTTTGCTATTGAAAATAACATTTTGGAGATTGACAATGATCATTCTTTTCTAAATGAACCAGAAAGTTTGTTCTCTATTTCTAAGAATTCTAGCTATTTGAAGAATGGTTCTAACAGTAATAATAATGATCATTACATTTATGATATTAAATCTAATTGGAATAATAACATTAATAGTTGCATTGAGAGTTATCTTCGTTCTCAAATCTGTATTGATAGTTACATTTTAGGTGATAGTGTAAAATACAATGACAGTGATTTTAATAGTTACATTTTTGGTAAGGTCAGCAATAGTGGTGAAAGCAAGAGTACTAGTATAATAACTAGCACGAATGATCCAAATGCTAGTTATTTAGAAAGTTCTAATGATTTCAATGAAACGCAAAAATATAAACATTTGTGGATTGAATGCGAAAATTGTTATGGATTAAATTATAAGAAAGTTTTGAAATCAAAAATGAATATTTGTGAACACTGTGGATATCATTTGAAAATGAGTAGTTCAGATAGAATCGAACTTTTGATTGATCCAGGTACATGGAATCCTATGGATGAATACATGGTCTCTGTGGATCCCATTGAATTTCATTCGGAGGAGGAACCTTATAAAAATCGTCTAGATTCTTATCAAAAAAAGACAGGATTAATGGAGGCAGTTCAAACAGGCACAGGTCAACTAAATGGTATTCCTTTAGCAATTGGTATTATGGATTTTCAGTTTATGGGGGGGAGTATGGGATCTGTAGTCGGTGAGAAAATAACCCGGTTGATCGAATATGCTACCAATCAACGTTTACCTCTTATTTTAGTATGTGCGTCCGGAGGAGCACGTATGCAAGAAGGAAGTTTGAGCTTAATGCAAATGGCTAAAATATCTTCTGCTTTATATAATTATCAAATCAATCAAAAGTTATTCTATGTACCGATACTTACATCTCCTACTACTGGTGGGGTGACAGCTAGTTTTGGCATGTTGGGGGATATCATTATTGCTGAACCAAATGCTTACATTGCATTTGCGGGTAAAAGAGTAATTGAACAAACGTTGAATAAGGAAGTGCCCGAAGGTTCACAATCGGCTGAATTTTTATTCCAAAAGGGCTTATTTGATTCAATCGTACCACGTAATCTTTTAAAGGAGGTTCTAACCGAGTTATTTCAGTTCCACGGTTTCGTTCCTTTGACTCCAAATGAAAAATAAAGCAGACTCTTCAATGCTTTTTTTTTCGCGAGTAAGTAGTTTTTTAGTTTGTTGGAATCCAATTAAAGATAAGAATTAGAGTCAAAATGCAAGAATTGAATTCATTTTTTTGGAAAGATAAGAAAGATAGAGGGATTAATTAAATAAGATATAAGATATTTATTCTTATTATTAGATTTTATTAGATTTTGTACTTTATGATTATTAATAAATCTTATAAATATTTTCGTTTATTATATCCTATAATCCTATTATATTCTTTATATGACTTATTATGTATACTAAATATCAATATATAGAGTAATATATATTATATATATATAATTATTATCTATCTATTCATATGTGTTGATTGAGCTATACTTAGTATAAGTCTATATGAAGAAATTCTAGTAATTATAGACTATCTTTATTACAATATAATAATAATAAAAATATTAATTTAACAATTAACAAAAAAGAACAGGTACAAATATAAAATTGAGGTACCCATTTTATGATAAACTTGCCTTCCGTTTTTGTTCCTTTAGTGGGCCTAGTATTTCCGGCAATTGCAATGGCTTCTTTATTTCTTTATGTTCAAAAAAACAAGATTTTTTAGATATGGGCAGTAGGGACAACTCTCATATATTTTTTTTTAGATAAAGTCAAATAGATTTCCTTGGATTTTTATTCGCTTCCATTTTTTAATAATAACTTATATTAGAACTTAATTTTATTAAAATATTTATAGAATATTTCATATTCTATATAATATTTAATTCTATTAAAAAAGAAAAAAAAAAACACATAAAAGGAAAATACTAATATCATATAAGCCTTAATTAAAAGGGGGTTTAATTTAATATATCTAATCTAACTATCTAAATAAAATTAAAATATTAAATTAATCTAACAATCAATAAAAAAGAACAGGTACAAATATAAAATTGAGGTACCCATTTTATGATAGACGTTTTTGTGCCTTTAGTGGGCCTAGTATTAATTGTAATGGCTGTTTTATTGGTTTATGTTCAACAACAAATTTCTTGGGGGTCTGGACACCTTATGCGTCGCTTCGCAGAAGACGCATGGCTCTACACTGTACCAGGGGCCCGAAAACCAATCAATTTCTTCTGGGCTTCTTTCACTCTTTTAGGTTCATTAGGGGTTTTAGTTATTTCAGCTTCCAGTTATTATGGTCGGAATTTTTTCTCTTTCAATTCGTCCGAATTTCTAGTTCCTTTTTTGCCACAAGGGGTCACGCTGACTTTCTATGGAATCTCAGGTCTTTTTGTAAGTTTTCATTGGTGGCTTCTAATTATGTGGAATGTGGGTAGTGGTTATAATCTTTACGATAAAAAAAATGGAATGGTGCGGTTTTTTCGTTACGGATTTCCCGGAGAAAATCGTCGTATTCTTTCCAAAGTACGTGTGGAAGATATTCTGGCCCTCCAATTTTTCGATAACCCAGAACCTCGTAGTGGTGTCCTTTATATGCACACCAGAGAACAGGGGGACATTCCCTTGACTCTTGTTGATGATTATTATGATAGGACTCCGCGCAACATTTTACAAACAGCTTGGGACTTGTCCGCATTCTTGGATGTACCGTTGGAAATAATTGTATAAAAAAAGCGAGAATAGATGATCCATTTCTCTGAAAAAATTCGAAATGGATATATTATGGGTTCTATTCCAGGTAATAGAACTTATGCTTGATAGAAAGATTATTATCATATATAGTTGATAAATGAGATGAAGCTGAGTTCGATGACAAATGGCAAAAAAGAAAGCATTAATTCCCCTTCTATATCTTACATCTATAGTCTTTTTACCCTGGTGCATCTCTTTGACATTTAATAAAAGTCTGGAATCTTGGGTTACGAATTTGTGGAATACTAAAGAATCCGAAATTTTCTTGAATATCATTAAAGAAAAAAGTATTTTAAAGAAATTCATAGAGTTCGAGGAACTCTTCCTTTTGGATGAAATGCTAAAGGAATATCCGGAAATGCGTTTAGAAAACCTTCGTATCGGAATCTACAAAGAAACCATCCAATTGATCACGACGCACAACCAAGATTTTATCCGTATGATTTTGGACTTCTCGACAAATCTAATCTATTTACTTATTCTAAGTGGTTATTCTATTCTGGGTAATCAACAACTCATAATTCTTAACTCTTGGGTTCAAGAATTTATATATAACTTAAGTGACACAATAAAAGCTTTTTCTATTCTTTTATTAACAGATTTATGTATAGGATTCCATTCTACTCATGGTTGGGAACTAATGATTGGTTCTTTCTATAAAGATTTTGGATTTACTCAAAATGATCAAATTATATCTGGTCTTGTTTCCACTTTTCCGGTCATTTTAGATACAATTTTTAAATACTGGATTTTCCGTTATTTAAATCGGGTATCTCCGTCGCTTGTAGTGATTTATCATTCAATGAATGACTGAAAAAAATGATCCAATGAGACAATTATCAAGTTTGTTTTTTTATAGAAAAGCTAAACATTCAAAATTTTACTTTTTTTTTTTCTTTCTACTCGTATTCTTCCTAGATTCTAGGAAAATTATTTCAGTAAATAGCAGAATCATGGATAGGGAACTATGCCAGTAACCTACCTAATCTTATTGTAGAAATTTTCAGGATCAATGATTGGACCATGCAAACTAGAAATGCTTTTTCTTGGATAAGGGAAGAAATTACTCGATCCATTTCCGTATTGCTCATGATATATATAATAATTCGAGCACCCATTTCAAATGCATATCCCATTTTTGCCCAGAAGGGATATGAAAATCCGCGAGAAGCTACCGGCCGTATTGTATGTGCCAATTGCCATTTAGCTAATAAGCCCGTAGATATTGAGGTTCCACAAGCGGTACTTCCCGATACTGTATTTGAAGCAGTTGTTCGAATTCCTTATGATATGCAAGTGAAACAAGTTCTTGGTAATGGTAAAAAGGGGGCTTTGAATGTAGGGGCTGTTCTAATTTTACCCGAAGGTTTTGAATTGGCACCTGCCGATCGTATTTCGCCCGAGATTAAAGAAAAGATAGGTAATCTGTCTTTTCAAAGCTATCGTCCCACAAAAAAAAATATTCTTGTCGTAGGCCCCGTTCCTGGTCAGAAATATAGTGAAATTACCTTTCCTATTCTTTCTCCAGATCCCGCTACTAAGAAAGATGTTTACTTCTTAAAATATCCTATATACGTAGGCGGGAACAGGGGAAGGGGTCAGATTTATCCCGACGGGAGCAAGAGTAATAATAATGTTTATAATGCTACAGCAACTGGTATAGTAAACAAAATTATACGAAAAGAAAAAGGGGGATACGAAATAACGATAGTGGATGCATCGGATGGACGTGAAGTGATTGATATTATACCTCCAGGACCAGAACTTCTTGTTTCAGAGGGTGAATCTATCAAACTTGATCAACCGTTAACGAGTAATCCTAATGTGGGTGGATTTGGTCAGGGGGATGCAGAAATAGTGCTTCAAGATCCGTTACGTATCCAAGGTCTCTTGGTCTTCTTGGCATCTATTATTTTGGCCCAAATCTTTTTGGTTCTTAAAAAGAAACAATTTGAGAAGGTTCAATTGTCTGAAATGAATTTCTAGGTACGCGGATTCATCAACATATTAAGCTCGTCAAAAGAACTCAATTTTTGTTGATAAATTATGGAAAGACCTTTGCTTCTTTCTAGTCTTTTTCTACCATATTTCTAGAATTGCTTGTACTGTAGAACTAGTCATTCATATCATAGTATATATATTGTGAAGAAGACTCTGTTATTTTATTTCTTTGTTTTTTTCTATTTGAATAGAATTCAATTCGACTCGATACTAAACCTAAACAAAATAAAATAGGCAGAGAATATTAAGTAAAGTAGACATAAAAAAGGGGAAAACGGGATTCTAGGAAGGATTATTTGTCTTTTCCTAGAGTCCGATTCCTTCTTGCTTATGTCGAAATAGATATGTATTGAAATAATGGACAAACAAAAACGAGAGGGCATTTAATTGACCAAATAAAAATTCCTTAATTTGTTAAAAAAAAAAAAATAAGAATTCAATCATGATTCGAT